AAAGCCTTATGGGCATCCTAATATTCTTGCAGAATTTATAGCCGGACAATTAAAGAATAGAGTTTCGTTTGGCAAATCCATGAAAAAGGCTATTGAATTAGCCAAACAGGCGGATACGCAAGGAATTCAAATACAAATAAGAGGGCGTGTTGCCGGAAAAACTATGAAACGTATCGAATGGATTAGAGAGGGTAGAGTTCCCCTACAAACCGTTCAAGCTAAAATAGATTATTGTTCCTATACAGTTAGAACTATTCAAGGGGCAATAGGTATAAAAATTTGGATATTTGTAGACAAGGAATAATAGATTCCTACTTGACTTGTCTTAACGTTCTATACTTTTCTAGACATTGATAAAATAAAACATGCATAAAGTTTTTTTTTATCAAAAAAAAAAAAAAAAGAGCCAAACAATTAGAATTCTATAGGGTTAAATAAAAATTCAATTCATAAGTTTAATATATTTGCTATGCTTAGTGTGTGACTCGTTGGTTTTTAGGATCAGCATTAAAAAAACTGACTGACCCAAACTATGAACTAAGAAGTACAGAATTACTAACCAACTCATCGCTTCACATTATCTGGATGAAAAGAGGTAGTCAAGATATGATATATTGATTATCTCGTTTTAGCAATGAAATTTTTTTTTGCCTAAAAAAATAAATATGATTATGGCTGTAAAACAAAAAAAATAGAAAATTATACAGACAAATGAAAGGAAGGGAGAAAGAAAGAGAGAAAAAAAGTATCACTGATATAGGATTCCAATATGTGTGTAAGGTCTATGACTATAAATCGTCTCATAAAAACTAATGTAATAAAGCATCAATACTACTTGATCTATAATTTATAGAACAAAAAAATCAAGAGCCTCAAGCCAATAAAGACTAAGAAAATTGACTCGAGAACAAATATAAGTAAAAGCTCCTTGGTAGAATTAAGACCTAAGCATGAATCACAAAGCGATGGGAACGACGGAACCTATGAATACATACGATTCTATTGAAAATGAATCTTAATGATTTATTGGGCAGGATGGCGAAAGGAACCAGGAAATAATTTATTCTGAGAGGTCATAAATTAACCTAGAAATCCTACAAACCAGAAGAAAATATTGAAAGAGTCAATATTCGCCCGCGAAGGTTTTTATGTTATTGTCTTTGTATTCGAAATTGGAAACAGCTACCAACTAGCTCGGAAAATTCGAATCATATTTTAATAAGTATCATAACATAAAAAAAATTAATAGAAATAAGTTCGAATTCTAATATAACCTTATAAGAATAAGAAAGACGACATTATCTAATATAGAAAAAAAAATCTCTCTATATCTATATTCTAATTATCTCTATAGATATAGATTTTAGAGATAATTAGAATATAGATTTTTATAGATATTATCTATTTATATATAGAGAAGTATATTCTATATATACAAGTCTATGATAGAAGAAAATAAAATAGAAAAATTTCTAATAAAAAAAATAAATAAAAAAATTAGAGTTGGGGAAATTTGAAAAAATCCAAAAATTGGGTTTATTATTTATTAACGACGTATCTTTTTATTGAATAATTTCATTCGCGAGGAGCTGGATGAGAAGAAACTCTCATGTCCAGTTCTGTAGTAAAGACGGAATTCAGAAAGAACCATCAATTATAACCCCAAAAAAACCAGATTCCGTAAACAACATAGAGGAAGAATGAAAGGAATATCCTATCGAGGTAATCATATTTGTTTCGGGAAATATGCTCTTCAGGCACTTGAACCTGCTTGGATTACATCTAGACAAATAGAGGCGGGACGCCGGGCAATGACACGAAATGCCCGCCGTGGTGGAAAAATATGGGTACGCATATTTCCAGACAAACCAGTTACCGTAAGGCCTACAGAAACACGCATGGGTTCTGGTAAAGGATCTCCCGAGTATTGGGTAGCTGTTGTTAAACCAGGCAGAATACTTTATGAAATGGGAGGAGTAAGAGAAAATATAGCCAGAAAAGCTATTGAAATAGCAGCATCAAAAATGCCTATCCGGACCCAATTCATTATTTCGATCTAGTAATCTAAGTAATATAGAAGCAAAGGAAAAAGGCCTTTGAAATTAAAAACAAATCGCAAGTTTCTTTTTTTTTTTGAACAAAAAATATTACTTACTTTTTTCCATTTGCATTAAATAAAAAAAAGAGATCAAAAAATTCTATGATCCAATCTCAGACCCTTTTGAATGTAGCCGATAACAGCGGAGCCCGAAAATTAATGTGCATTCGAATCATAGGGACTAGTAATCGACGATATGCTAATATCGGTGACATTATTGTTGCTGTGATCAAGGAAGTAGGTCCAAATTCTTCACTAGAAAGATCAGAAGTGATCCGAGCTCTAATTGTACGTACTTGTAAAGAACTCAAACGCGACAACGGTATAATAATACGATATGATGATAATGCTGCAGTTATTATTGATCAAAAAGGAAATCCAAAAGGAACTAGAATTTTTGGTGCAATTGCTGGGGAATTGAGACAGTTAAATTTCACTAAAATAGTTTCATTAGCACCTGAAGTGTTATAAAAGATCAAAGATTCTAAGATACCAGCGGAGATCATGATATAGTTATAGTATTTAAATTAATTAATTTGATTAATTAATTTAAATTTTGAATTCAAAGCAGTTCAAAGTAGTTCAAAGTAGTTCAAAGTAGTAATTAATAGTAATAAATATAGTAAATTTTTTTCACGCATATCCCTTTTATTTAATTTCTAGTTGTTAAATATTAATGATTAATTCAATATTAGTTAATTAAATTGAACTATTAATAGTTAACAGAATATAAAAATAACGAAATAAAGTGAATTCATAACAAACAAAAAAGTATGTTGATTATATCAAAATTAGGGAACAAGAAGCATTTTTTTATCATGAGTATGGACACTATCGCCGATATAATAACTTCTATACAAAATGCTGACATGGCTAAAAAAGAAACTGTTCAAATAGCATCTAATAAGATGACCGAAAACATTATTAAAATACTTTTACGAGAGGATTTTATTGAAAATGTGAGGAAACACCGGGAAGGCAATAAAAATTGTTTGGTTTTAACCCTACGACATAGAAGGAATAGGAAAGTACCCTATAGAACTAGTCTAAATCTAAAACGCATCAGTCGACCAGGTTTACGAATCTATTCTAACTATCAAAAAATTCCTAAAATTTTAGGCGGAATGGGAATTGTAATTCTTTCTACTTCTCGGGGTATAATGACAGACCGAGAAGCTCGACTAGAAAAAATCGGTGGAGAAATCTTGTGTTCTATCTGGTAAGCTTTCCGATATCCGAATTGTATCTGACTTCCTATTTTATTTGATTTGAAAAAAAAAAAAAACGAAAGCAAAGAACAGGTTTCTAATATTATTCTATTCCTCCTACATTCCTTAATACTTCAAGAAAGTTTTAGGCCGAATTCAAAACGAAAATAGATTTCGGAAGATTGAATTACCGAACGACTTTCCAATTGGATATTCGAGATTCATTTTGATCATGAAGATCTGGAGTTAGGTAGGTTATGTTTCGAAAACGATCGGCCATAATCATAATTTTGTTTTATATGTACTAGAATATAGAGTAAAACAAAGCTAAGTAATTCTAATTTCAATTTGACTGAAGACGCCCAATTTATAGATTCCTCAACATTTCTCAACAAAGATTGGAATGATTAGATAGTTTTTCAACTTCAACATTCCATTTATAGGATAGGAATACAATTCAAGATTTTGGCAAAAAAAAGAAATTTTCTTCAAAAAAATATGTATATTTAAAATAAAGGAATGAAAAATATGAAAAAAAGGGCTTCAGTTCGTAAAATTTGTGAAAAATGTCGACTGATACGTAGACGGGGTCGAATTATAGTAATTTGCTCCAACCCAAAGCACAAACAGAGACAAGGATAATCTTTATAAACTTCTAAACAAGGGTGCTCTAAAGAATTTGATGTACAAATAAAAAAAGATCTTTTTGACCTAAAATGGATATATCCATAGACCTCTGACTTCTATTTATGAAAAATATGGCAAGACCTTTACTAAAAATAGGTTTACGCAAGAATAGACGCATTGTTTCGCGTAAGAATGCACGTAAAATACCAAAAGGAGTTATTCATGTTCAAGCAAGTTTCAACAATACTATTGTGACTGTTACAGATATACGGGGTCAGGTGATCTCTTGGTCCTCGGCGGGCACTTGTGGATTCAGAAGCCGAAGAAAGGGGACATCTTTTGCCGCTCAAACCGCAGCAAGAGATGCTATTCGTACAGTAGTGGATCAAGGTATGCAACGAGCAGACGTCAGGATAAAAGGGCCGGGTCGCGGAAGAGATGCGGCATTAAGAGTTATTCGTAGAAGTGGTATACTTTTAAATTTTGTCCGGGACGTAACCCCTATCCCACATAATGGCTGCAGGCCCCCTACAAAAAGACGTATATAAACAAAAAGACGTATATAAAAAGAAATATTGAAGAAATTTCAAGAGAAATAAATAAATCAATGATTTGAGTAAAACATAATATTATTATGGTTCGAGAGAAAGTAACAATATCTACTCGGACACTACAGTGGAAGTGTGTTGAATCAAGAACGGACAGTAAGCGTCTTTATTATGGTCGCTTTATTCTAGCTCCGCTTTTGAAAGGTCAAGCCGATACAATAGGCATTGCAATGCGAAGGGCTTTGCTTGGAGAAACAGAAGGAACATGTATCACACGTGCAAAATTTGAGAAAATACCACACGAATTTTCGACTATAGTAGGTATTCAAGAATCAGTACATGAAATTTTAATGAATTTGAAAGAAATTGTATTAAGAAGCAATTTATATGGAACTCACAACGCGTCCATTTGTGTCAAAGGTCCTCGAGAAGTAACTGCTCAAGACATCATCTTACCGACTTCTGTAGAAATAATTGATAATACACAACATATAGCTAGCCTAAAGGAACCAATTGATT